GTAATTTGTTTGTTCGTTGCTTGTTGGGGGGTGGGGGTATGGGTATTGGGGTGGGGGGTGGTAGGTGTGTTTAAACAGGGTGGTAAAATTTAAGTAAATAAACAGTGAAAAATTTAAGAAAGGATTGGGTATTTGGAGCAAAATGGTTAAGTGTGGGTGGTTAAAACAACGAACAGTTAAAAGAAAAGAATGGTTGATGTTTTTAAACGAAGATGCTTAGTGTAATGATTCATAAGTTGGGCGGTAAAGTTTGTTTGTTTGTAAGTGTTAGTAAGTGTTTGTTAGTGTTTGTTTAAGGTGGGGGTTGATTGATTGGAATTTTCCAGGTTCGTTTAAAATCAATTGGAGATTAAGTGGTAGTGTTAAAAAGAGAAGAAAAGTGAAGAATTATGTCCAGCAACCATTAACTGAATAGTCTTATAGTAGAGAGTTTGCGGGGATTCCATAACCAGGTGCAAAGCAAAGTGCATCAGGGTAAAGATGAGACCGAAATATACTCCAACCGTCGCATTAATTAACCCCTGAGTTTCAAACCGAATGCCAGAAATGAGAGACAGTGTCCAACAACCGTTAATTAAAGGACATTACTGGAAAGAGAGGTAAAGCGGGCATAACCGAATGGGGGAGCAAGTGCATCAGTGCGAAAATGAGACGAACCCACACCTGAAACCGTATCATTAATTTGTTCTTGAAGGCCAAAAAAGGGCTCGCTATGGATTGTATGTCCATGTCAACCAATTGAGTACCCGCCGCACTGGAGATGTAGAGTGAGTTGACCCAAAAAAAAAGAACCAACAGCCTGGAGACACTTGAGATGTCGCGATTACGAGGGAGGGAGTACACAGATAGCGAACCAGATGACTCTGTGAAGGGGAACGTGGGGTGAGTGAACCGATTTATGTGCCTGACCGAGGAACCAGAGGCGCAAAAGCGCAAGTAGGGTAAGGGTGTAGGGGGAAAGAAAGGACCTGACGCTAGGAACGGCAAACCTTACTTACACCGGGTTGATGATCTCTCGTGAGTAGCCAGACTAATAAATAACCAGGCCCTCTGGAAGCTAGTCTTACGGGATAAGACTCTGCTCGAGCCAGTTATGGGCGGCGGCCGATAAGCTCTTATACTGGAGCACTTCCGTATACCAGAACTATCTATTTAAAGAGACCCAAGGCATGAACTAGAGCATTAAGTTCTCATACTCAAGCACTGCCGTATACCGTACCAGTAAAGTTAAAGAGATCAAAGCTTAACCTAAGGCATAAAGCTTGACCATCCTCAATAATGAAGAACTCAACCCTTGAAACATAGCTGAACTTAGACCAATACTAATCTACTAGTACAATACATGTCATTAGAACATGAATTAACCAATCCTGAACAATTCAATACAATGCATAAAGCACAAGTACTTAATGCACGGTATACATAGTCTGGATAGACTAACATTATAGCGACCCCATAGCTGTGGGGGGGTAGGGGGGGCTAGTTCTATGGGGGTTTTTGTAGTTGAGATAGCAACGATGGCTTTTCAGGCCATAGGTCTTGGTTGAATCCAAGCAAGAACTTTATGATATATTTTCTGGTATTTTTAGGGGTTGGTTTTATTTTGGCATCTTTGTTGGTGGCGTCTAATCCTTCTCCTCATTATGGGGTTGTTGGGTTAGTTTTTGGGTCTGTTGTAGGGTGTGGGTGGTTGGTGAGTTTGGGGGCTTCTTTTGTGTCTTTGGTACTTTTTATGGTGTATTTAGGTGGGATGTTGGTGGTTTTTGTGTATTCTGTTTCGTTGGCGGCCGATCCGTTTCCTCAGGCTTGGGGGGGTTGATATGTTGTAGGGTATGTTTTGGGGTTTGTACCTGTTAGCGTGGGGCTTGTTGTTTGGGGTTGGGGTGGGGGGTTTAAGGCGGATACTGTTGATAGTGTTGGGATATTTGTTGCTCGGCTGGATTTTAGTGGGGTGGCTCTGTTTTACTCTTGTGGGGGGGGTGTGTTTTTGGTGGCTGGTTGGGGGCTACTGTTGACCTTGTTTGTTGTGTTAGAGCTTGTGCGAGGTTTATCTCGGGGGGTCATTCGGGCAGTTTAGGGTCAGAGAATAGTTTAATGTAAAATGCCAGCTTTGGGAGTTGGTGATGGAGGTTTAGTCCTCTTTTTCTGATAGGAACTCTAAGAAGTGATAGCCTTCGTCTTTTGGTTTACAAGACCAATGTTTTTTGTAAACTATTAGAGTTTAGTTGAGTATTTTGTTTTCTAGGGAGGAGATAGAGGGAAATAGGATTAGGATGATGGTGAAGTAGGTCAGTGAAGCCAGTTGTCCGATGATGATGAAGGGGTGTTCTACTGGTTGGCTCCCAATTCATGTTAAAATAAGCAGGTTGGCGGCTAATGTTCAGAATAGGAGTTGGGATATGGGACGGAAGGTTATGGCTCGTTGCTTGGATTTGTGTAGTAGGGGGCTTAAGAATAGGATTAGTACGGAGGCGGCTAGGGCTAGAACGCCTCCTAGTTTGTTGGGGATTGAGCGGAGGATTGCATATGCAAAGAGGAAGTATCATTCTGGTTTAATATGTGGGGGGGTTACTAGTGGGTTTGCTGGTGTGAAATTTTCGGGGTCTCCTAGCAGGTTGGGGGAGAATAATGCTAGGGTGGTGAGTAGGGATAATATGATTGTGAACCCTAGTAGGTCTTTTAGGGAGAAGTAGGGGTGGAATGGGATTTTGTCACAGTTTGAGGAAATGCCTAAGGGGTTGTTTGATCCTGATTCGTGTAGGAAGGTTAGGTGGATGAGGACTAGGCTGGTGATTATGAACGGAAGGAGGAAGTGTAGGGTGAAGAATCGGGTCAGGGTGGGGTTGTCTACGGAGAATCCGCCTCAGGCTCATTCTACAAGGGTGTGGCCGATATATGGGATGGCTGAGAATAGGTTTGTAATTACTGTAGCCCCTCAGAAGGACATTTGGCCTCATGGTAGGACGTAGCCGACGAAAGCTGTGGCTATGAGGGTGAGTAGGAGGATGATGCCCGTGTTTCAGGTTTCTTTGTACAAGTATGAGCCGTAGTAAAGGCCGCGAGCAATGTGTAGGTAGATGCAGATGAAGAAGAATGAGGCGCCGTTTGCGTGTAGGTTTCGAATTAATCAGCCGTATTGTACGTTTCGGCATGTGTTGGCCACGGAGGAGAAGGCTAGGGCGGTGTCTGCGGTGTAGTGGGCAGCTAGGAGTAAGCCGGTTAGGATTTGTGTTGTTAGGCAAATTCCTAGGAGAGATCCGAAGTTTCATCAGGCTGAGATGTTTGAGGGGGTTGGTAGGTCAATTAGAGAGCTGTTTACTATTTTTAGGAGGGGGTGGTGTTTTCGTAGGTTGGGGGCCATTAAGGTTCGTGGGTTATAGTAGTATTAGGATGATTAGGGCGGATAATGCGGATGATCCTAGATAGGCCTTGATTAATCCTTTGTGTAGTGTGGTGGAGGTTTTGGTTGCCATGGTTTGTAGGTCGGCAAGTCCTTCTGGCCCTATTTTTTTATACCAGAATAGGTCGATTAGGTGGTTGGCAATTTTTTGTCCAGAGTTCAGTAGGGTTGTAGAGCTTGGTCGGTGGGTTAGAGGGTTGAAGTATCCTAGTGTTGTGGAGAAGTTTGAGTAGGGGTTTTGTTTGGGTTGGGTCAGGGTGTGGGTGGTGGCTGTGAGTTCTAGGGCGAGAATGATGCCTATGATAGTTACTAGAATAGCTGCGGCTTTTGTTAGCGGGGGCATAGTTATTGGTGGGGTTTGTGTGGGGGTTATGTAGGATGTGATTAATAGGCCGGCTATAATGCTTCCTGAAGCTAAGCGGGTGATTGGGTTGGTGATTTGTGGATTGTTTTCGTTTATTGGGGTGATTGTCGGTATTCGGGTAAATTTTGTTTGTACTAAGAGGATTATTCGTAGGCTGTATGTAGCGGTGAAGGCTGTGGCAAGTAGCGTTAGAGTCAGTGCTCAAGCATTGAGGTGGGAGGTGTTTAGGTTTTCGATGATGAGGTCTTTTGAGAAGAATCCTGCTAGGAAGGGAGTTCCTATTAGTGCCAGGCTTCCGATTGTTAGACAGGAGGTGGTTGTTGGGAGTATTTTTTGTAGGCCCCCCATTTTTCGGATGTCCTGTTCTCCATTTAAGTTGTGAATGATTGACCCTGAGCACAGGAATAGTATGGCTTTGAAGAAGGCATGGGTTGAGATGTGTAGGAAGGCCAGTTGTGGGAGATTTAGTCCGATGGTGACTATTATTAGTCCTAGTTGGCTGGATGTGGAGAAGGCAATGATTTTTTTGATGTCGTTTTGTATTAGGGCGCAGGTGGCAGCGAATAGTGTGGATATGGCACCTAGGCAGAGGCATAGTGCGAGGGCGGTTTTGTTGTGGGTAAGTAGGGGGTGGGTTCGGATTAGTAGGAAGATTCCGGCAACCACCATTGTACTTGAGTGTAGTAGGGCGGAGACTGGAGTGGGGCCCTCTATGGCGGCGGGTAATCATGGGTGGAGGCCAAATTGGGCCGATTTTCCTGTGGCAGCTAGGATGAGGCCCAGTAGGGGGAGTGTTGGGGTTTTTGTGGGGGAGAATATTTGTTGTATTTCTCATGAGTTTAGGGTGAGGGCAAGTCATGCTATGCTTAGGATGAGCCCGATATCTCCGATTCGGTTGTAGAGTACGGCTTGTAGGGCAGCTGTGTTGGCTTCTGCTCGCCCATGTCATCAGCTGATGAGCAGGAAAGACATGATGCCTACTCCCTCTCATCCGATAAAGAGTATGAAGATGTTGTTGGCAGTGGTTAGTGCGAGCATTGCGATTAGGAAGGTTGTTAGGTAGGAGAAGAATTTTGTAATATGTGGGTCAGATGCTATGTAGTATGTTGAGAATTGTAAGATGGATCATGTTACGAATAGTGCGATGGGGAGGAACAGGAGGGAGTATTGATCTATTTTGAAGCTGAGAGGAATTTTGAAGTTTATGATGAATTTTCATTCTCAGTGCGAGGTGATACTCTCTAGTCCTGAGTATGTGAATAATGTTATTGGTGCTAAGCTGATCAGGAAGGCAGTTTTGATGGTTAGGGTGATGGTTTTGGGGGAGTTTTTGAAGGTTTTTAGGAGGATGGGGAGGAGTGTGGGGGTTAGGATGGTTGTTAGTGTGAGTAGAGTGAGGGTGTTGAGGAGTAGGGCTGTTTCCACTACTTTTACTTGGATTTGCACCAAGATGGGTGGTTCCTAAGACCAGTGGATTGCTGTTATCCTTTAAAAGTAAGGGGGCTGAGGCTTTAGACTCAGATACAGGAATTAGCAGTTCTTGTTGGTTGAACCTCCCCTCGGCAGGTAAGAAGGGTCTAACTTCTATTTTTAGGGTCACAGTCTAATGTTTGGTTTAAACTATACTTGCATGAGAGGGGTCCGGAGATTAGTTCAGGTTTTAGGATTAGGAGGAGTGTGGGGAGGAGGTGTAGGGCTATTAGTAGGTGTTCTCGTGTGGTGGAGTTTTGGAGTGTTGTGATGTGGGGGGGTAGGGCTCCTCGTTGGGTTGTTGTAAGCATAGATAGGGTGTATAAAGCGGTTAGTAAAGTAGCGGTTCCAGTCAGGATGATTGTTGGGGGGGATCAGTTGAATAGTGCAATTATGATGCTTAGTTCTGCTATTAGGTTTGTGGTGGGTGGTAGGGCCATGTTCGTTAGGTTGGCCAGTAGTCATCAGGTCGCTATTAGTGGGAGGAGTGGTTGTAGTCCTCGAGTTAGTAAGAGGATACGGCTGTGTGTACGTTCGTAGTTTGTATTGGCTAGACAAAAGAGTATTGAGGATGTTAAACCGTGGGAGATTATGAGGATTATAGCTCCTGAGAAGGATCAGTGGGTTTGGATCATGCATGCAGCAATGACTAGGCCCATGTGACTTACGGAGGAGTAGGCAATGAGGGATTTTAGGTCGATTTGGCGAAGACAGATTGAGCTAGTCATTAGGGCTCCTCATAGGGCGAGAGTGATGAGTGGGTAGTGGAGGAGGTTGTTTGTGGGGGGGTTCGTTAGGCAGGTAATGCGTATGATGCCGTATCCACCAAGTTTGAGGAGGAGGGCGGCAAGTAGTATTGATCCTGCAATTGGGGCCTCTACGTGGGCTTTAGGTAATCATAGGTGGAGTCCATAGAGGGGTGCCTTTACTATAAAGGCCATGAGGAGGGCGATGTTTAGGAGGAGGGGGGATCAGGGTTTGGTTGGGGTGGGTTGCAGGGCATGTGGGTGGAGTTTTAGGGTGGGTAAGTGGAGGGTGCCTGTTTGTGAGTGAAGGTATAGGATTGCAATTAGGAGGGGGAGGGAACTGATGAGAGTGTAAAAGAGGAGGTAGATGCCCGCACTTAGGCGCTCTGGTTGGTTCCCTCATCGTGTGATCAGGATTAGTGTGGGGATTAGGGTTGCTTCGAAGGAGATGTAAAATATTATGAGTTCTGTAGTTGAGAAGGCTAGGATGATAAGGGGCTGTACTGCGACTAGGGTTACTATGAAGATTTGTTTTCGTGTTGATGGTTCGTGTTGCAGGTGGCTTTGGCTTGCCAGGATTATGAGGGGTGTGAGTCAGCAGGATAGGACTAGTAGTGGGGAGGATGTTTGGTCGATACCTGTGGATTGAGTGAGGTTTTTGTATGGGTAGTATGAGGGTACTAGTCATTGTAGGCTTAGGGTGGCGATTAGTAGGCTGTGTATTGTGGTGTTCGTCCATATGAATTTTTGGGGTGAGAGGAGAGTTGTTGGGAGTAGCATTAGGGTTGGTAGGATGATCTTTAGCATTGTAGAAGGTTTAGGTTTTGTAGGTAGTCGGAGCCGTGGGTTCGTGTGGAGGCTACTAGCATTGCTAGTCCTGTACCTGCTTCACATGCGGAGAATGTTAGTATGAGGATTGGTATTAGGGAGGATGAGGGTGTTTGGTTTTCGATTGGTCATGTTGACAGGGCGATGTATATTGATAGTATTATGCTCTCTAGGCAGAGTAGGGCTGAAACGAGGTGTACGCGGTTGAAGGCTAGTCCTAGGCCACTTAGGGTGAATGCAGAGCAGAAGCTTAGGCGAAGGAACGACATGAAGAAAGTCATAGAGTAGACTATGGTTTGTTGAGTCGAAATCAACTGTCTTGTTTTTAGACTAACTCTCTTATTCTGCCCATTCTAGGCCTCCTTGGGTCCATTCGTACATTAGCCCTAGGGTTAGTAGGAGGATGATGGTAGAGGTTCAGGTTAGGGTGGTGGTTGGGTGTTTTAGTTGGGTGGCTCATGGTAGGGGGAGTAGGAGGGCGATTTCTAGGTCGAATAAGAGGAACAAGATGGCTACTGAGGAAGAATCGGATTGAGAATGGGAGTCGAGCAGATCCTAGTGGGTCGAATCCACACTCGTAGGGTGATAGTTTTTCTGAGTCTGGGGTTATTTGGGTGAGTCAGAAGTTTAGTGTGGTCAGGGCTAGGCTGAGGAGGATAGAGGCTGTAAGTATAAATGTGATTATGTTTATTGCTCTTCTCTGGAGTTGTACCAGATTCTAGAGATTGGAAGTCTGTTGTAATGGATATACTAGAAGAGCAGGATCCTCATCAGTAGATGGTTATGTAGAGGAATAATCAGATGATGTCTACGAAGTGTCAGTATCAGGCTGCTGCTTCGAATCCAAAGTGGTGTCCTGGTGTGAAGTGGAATTTGGTTAGTCGTAGGAGACAGATTAGTAGGAAGGAGGATCCGATTATGACGTGGAGTCCGTGGAATCCCGTAGCTACGAAGAAGGTTGAGCCGTAAACGCTGTCAGCGATTGAGAAGGGTGCTTCGTAGTATTCTGTTGCTTGTAGGATGGTGAAGTATAGGCCTAGTAGGATGGTGAGAGTTAGTGCTTGGATGGCTTGTTTTTGTCCACCTTCAGTGATGCTGTGGTGTGCTCAGGTGACGGTGACTCCAGAGGCTAGGAGGATTGCTGTGTTTAGTAGGGGGACGTCTAGGGGGTTTAGGGGTGTGATTCCGGTTGGGGGTCATTGGTTTCCTAGTTCTGGGGTAGGTGCCAAGCTGGAGTGGAAGAAGGCTCAGAAGAAGCCAAGAAAGAAGAATACTTCTGATGTGATGAAGAGGATTATTCCGTATCGAAGACCTTTTTGTACTGTTGGTGTGTGGTGGCCTTGGAATGTTCCTTCTCGTACGATGTCTCGTCATCATTGAAGTATGACCAGGAGGGTTGATGTTAGTCCGAGAGTTAGGAGGTGTGAGGAGTTATAGTGGAATCACATGATTAGTCCTGATGTGGTTAGGAGGGCAGCAATTGCTCCGAAGATGGGTCATGGGCTGGGGTCTACTATGTGGTAGGAGTGTGCTTGGTGGGCCATTAGATGTTTTCTTGTAGGTAGAGGCTTAATAAGAGGACGAATACGTAGGCTTGGATTATGGCTACTGCTACTTCTAGGATTGTTAATAGGAGGAGGACTGTGGCGGTTAGGATGGATACTGCGGGTATGATGGGGAGTAGTGTGATGGTGGCCGTTGAGATGAGTTGGATGAGTAGGTGCCCTGCTGTGAGGTTAGCTGTGAGACGGACTCCTAGGGCTAGTGGGCGGATTAATAGGCTGATGGTTTCGATTATGATTAGGGCTGGGATTAGTGGGGTGGGTGTTCCTTCAGGTAGGAGGTGTCCTAGTGAGGCTGTTGGTTGGTTTCGTAGGCCTGTGAGTAGGGTTGCAAGTCATAGTGGGAAGGCGAGGGCTATGTTTATTGATAGCTGGGTGGTTGGGGTGAATGTGTAGGGCAGTAGGCCTAAGAGGTTGATTGTCAGTAGTATTAGTATGAGTGATGTGAGGATGATGGCTCACTTGTGGCCTGGTTTGTTTAATGGGATTATAAGTTGTTTGGTGATTGTGTTAATGGCCCATAGTTGTAGGGTGGATAGGCGGTTGGTTAGTCATCGATTGTTGGGCATGGGGAGAAGGAGGGTGGGTAATAGTATTGATAGGAGGATTAGTGGGATTCCGAGGAGGTATGGGCTTGAGAATTGATCGAAGAAGGTTAGGGTCATGGTCAGGTTCAGGGGTGGTTTTTAGTGGTTGTGGGTGTTTTGTTGATGGGGAGGTTTGTTGAGGTAAAGGATAGTGTTTTGGGTTGGAAGATTAGGGAGAATGTCAGTCATGACATAGTTATGATGAAGAGTCAGGGGCTAGGGTTTAGTTGGGGCATATCATTAAGGAGGGGAGGTCCCTCTTTGTCTAGCTTAAAAGGCTAGTGCTGGTACATAGCTTCTTAATGATTAGGAGGTTAGTAGTGAGGATCAGGCTTCGAAGTGGTTGAGGGGGGTGGATTCTACTACGATTGGTATGAAGCTATGGTTGGCTCCGCAGATTTCTGAGCATTGGCCGTAGAAGATTCCTGGGCGGGTGGTAATGAAGGATGTTTGGTTGAGCCGTCCTGGGATAGCGTCAGTTTTTACTCCTAGTGAGGGTACGGCTCATGAGTGGAGTACGTCGTCGGCGGTGATAATTATGCGGATCGGGGATTCTATTGGGATGACAACACGATGGTCGACTTCTAGGAGACGGAAGTGGCCGGATGGGAGGTCTGTTGTGGGGGTTATGTAGGAGTCGAATGAGAGCTCTTTGAAGTCTGTGTATTCGTAGGATCAGTATCATTGGTGTCCGATGGCTTTTAGGGTTAGGTCTGGTTCATCGAGTTCGTCTATTATGTAGAGGATTTGAAGGGATGGGAGGGCTAGTAGGATTAGGACGATGGCTGGTAGAATTGTCCAGATTAGTTCGACTTCTTGGGCGTCAACGGTGTTTGAGGACAGTTTTTCTATCAGCATAAGTGTCAGTAGGTAGAGTACAAGGCTACAAATTATTAGGGCTACTATTAGGGCGTGGTCGTGGAATTCGATTAGCTCTTCTATGATTGGGGATGAGGCGTCTTGGAATCCTAGTTGTGATGGGTTGGCCATGTAGGGGTGTACAGGGTTTTCACCTGTAGTTTGGCTTTGACAGGGCCATGTAATTAGTTTACTAACGCCCCATGAAGAGGGAAGCATAAGTGGTTTAAGTATGCGGCTGGCTTGAAACCAGCATGTGAGGGTTCGATTCCTTCCTCTCTTGTACTTGGACGAAGGCGGGTTCTTCGAAGGTGTGATATGGGGGTGGGCAGCCGTGGATTCATTCAACGTTAGTGGGGGTTAGTTCTGGTTGTACGACTTTTCGTTTGGAGGCGAAGGCTTCTCAGATAATGAATGTTAGTATGATTACAGCTGTTATTGAGATTAGGGATCCGATGGATGATAGGGTGTTTCATAGTGTGTAGGCGTCTGGATAGTCGGAGTATCGTCGTGGCATGCCCGCTAGTCCTAGGAAGTGTTGGGGGAAGAAGGTGAGGTTTACGCCTGTGAATATAACTCCGAAGTGTGCTTTAGCTCATGTTTGGTTTAGGGTGTAGCCGGTGAATAGGGGGAATCAATGGGTGAATCCTGCTAGGATGGCAAAGACAGCACCTATTGATAGAACATAGTGGAAGTGTGCTACTACATAGTATGTGTCGTGTAGGGCGATGTCTAGTGAGGAGTTTGCCAGGACAATTCCTGTAAGGCCTCCGATGGTGAACAGGAAGATGAATCCAAGGGCTCATAGCATGGGGGGGTCTCATTTGATGGTTCCTCCGTGCAGTGTAGCCAGTCAGCTGAAGACCTTAATTCCTGTTGGGATGGCGATGATTATGGTGGCGGATGTGAAGTATGCTCGGGTATCCACGTCCATTCCTACTGTGAATATGTGGTGGGCTCATACAATGAATCCTAGGAATCCGATTGATAGTATTGCCCATACCATGCCCATGTAGCCGAATGGTTCTTTTTTACCTGCGTGGTAGGCTACTACGTGGGAGATGATTCCGAATCCTGGTAGGATGAGGATGTATACTTCTGGGTGTCCGAAGAATCAAAAGAGGTGTTGGTATAAGATCGGGTCTCCCCCCCCGGCAGGGTCAAAGAATGTGGTGTTTAGGTTGCGGTCTGTAAGGAGTATGGTGATTCCGGCAGCTAAGACTGGGAGAGATAGTAGGAGTAGTACTGCTGTGATTAGGACGGATCAGACGAATAATGGGGTTTGATATTGTGATAGTGCGGGTGGTTTTATGTTGATGGCTGTGGTGATAAAGTTGATTGCACCTAGGATGGAGGATACTCCTGCTAGGTGAAGAGAGAAGATGGCCAGGTCTACTGATGCCCCAGCGTGGGCTAGGTTTCCGGCCAGGGGAGGATAGACTGTCCACCCTGTGCCGGCGCCTGCCTCTACTGTAGAGGAGGCTAGTAGGAGGAGGAAGGATGGGGGGAGTAATCAGAAGCTTATGTTGTTTATGCGTGGGAATGCCATGTCGGGAGCACCGATTATGAGGGGAACTAGTCAGTTTCCAAACCCCCCGATTATGATTGGCATTACTATGAAGAAGATTATTACGAAGGCATGGGCTGTGACAATTACATTATAGATTTGGTCGTCTCCTAAGAGGGTCCCGGGTTGGCCTAGTTCTGCGCGGATAAGTAGGCTTAGGGCGGTGCCGATTATGCCCGCTCATGCGCCAAAGATTAGGTAAAGGGTGCCAATGTCTTTGTGGTTGGTTGAGAATAGTCATCGATTTAGGGTCACAGGTAAGTTGGTAAGATGGCTGAGTGTTTAAGCGTTAGGCTGTAGTCCTTTTTACAGGGGTTTAATCCCCCTTCTTATCGACTCTGTAGTGAAGTTCATGTTGAGTTGCAAGCTCATTGATATGTGCTTGGAGCACATCGGAGTCTTTTAGGCAGAGGCCTGTTGGTTTAGGGCACCTAGCTGTTAACTAGGAATGTTGTGGGATCGAAGCTCACCTGCCTAGAAAGGTCCTAGCTTAATGAAAGCATCTGGGTTGCATTCAGGGGATGTAGGTTAATGTCCTACGGATCTTAGCAGAAACTAAGAGGGTTTAACTCTTGTTTAAGGCTTTGAAGGCCCTTGGTTTGATATTATCCTAAGTTTCTTAAGTGGTGGTGAGTATTATGGGGGTGAGTGGTAGTAGTGAGACAGATAATGAGGTGAGTGTGGGGATTAGGATGTTGGTTGAGGTTTTAGCATACCACTGTTTTGTTTTGTTTGATGGGTTGGGGGGGAGTGTGATTGTTGTGCAGTATGCTAGGCGTAGGTAGAAGAATAGACTTAGGAGTGATAGTAGGGAGATGGTTGTGGCTGTTGTGGTGAGCTCTTGTTTGATGAGTTCTTGAATGATAAGTCATTTTGGCAGGAAGCCTGTCAATGGGGGGAGGCCTGCTAGGGATAGTAGTGTTAGTATGAGGGTTGTGTTCAGTATGGGGGTTTTGGTTCAGGAGACCATTAGTGTTGGGAGGCTCAGGGTATTGGTTGTGTTTATGGTAAGGAAGATGGAGGCTGTTATCAGGATGTAAATGTAGAAGGCTAGTAGGGTGAGTTCTGGGTTGTGGGTGATGATGATGGTTATTCAACCAATGTGGGAGATGGATGAGAAGGCCATGATTTTTCGGGTTTGTGTTTGGTTTAGTCCTATTCAGCCACCTAGGGCGATGGATGTGGTGGATATTAGGGTGAGTAGTGTGGGGTTTAGTGAGTGGGATGTGATGAGTAGGATGGTGGTTGGTGGGAGTTTTATTACTGTTGAGAGGAGTAGGGCAGTGGTGAAGGAAGATCCTTGTAATACTTCCGGGAATCAGAAGTGGAAGGGGACTAGGCCTAGTTTGATAGCAATTGCAGTTGTTAGTAGGAGGCATGCTGGGGGGTAGGAGAGTTGGGTGATGTCTCATTGTCCGGTGTATCATGCGTTGATTGTGCCGGAGAAGAGTAGTAGTGTGGAGGCGGCTGCTTGTACAAGGAAGTATTTGGTTGTGGCTTCGATAGCTCGTGGGTGGTGGGATTTTGAGATTATGGGGATGATTGATAGGGTGTTGATCTCCAGTCCGATTCAGGCTGTTATTCAGTGGTTGCTTGTGATTGTGATTGTTGTTCCTAGGAGGATGCTCGAGGTGGAAATTAATTTTGCGAGGGGAGTTATTAGTAGGGGAGGGGGTTAAACCATCATTTTCGGGGTATGGGCCCGATAGCTTTGTTAGCTGACCTTACTAGGAAATAATATAGAGGAAGTATGGAGGATTTTGATTCCTTCTGTGTAGGTTCGATTCCTGCTTTTCTAAGTGTTAGGAAATGAGAGGGTTGGTGCACCTCTATGTTCACTTTATCATAGTGACCCTTGACGTTCAGGCACATTTCCTTAGGTAAGGAGGTAGGCCTGCGTAAGAGATTGGCATGCTAGTGTGTCAGAGGTGGAGGGATAGTGTAAGTGGGAGGAAGTTTTTTCAGAGGAGGTGTATGAGCTGGTCGTATCGGAATCGTGGGTAGGAGGCTCGGATTCATAGGAAGCTTGAAGAGAGGAGTAAGGCTTTTGCGGCTAGTAGGGGTGGGAAGAGTTCTGGGGGCAGATTGAGTGCGCTTGGGTTTAGGAATAGGAGACTTGTCAGTGTGTTCATTAATATGATGTTTGCATATTCGGCGAGGAAGAATAGGGCGAATGGACCTGCGGAGTATTCTACATTGAAGCCTGAGACAAGTTCTGATTCTCCCTCTGTAAGGTCGAAGGGTGAGCGGTTTGTTTCGGCTAGTGTAGAGGTGTATCATATTATTGCTAGAGGTCAGGAGGAGAATATGAGGTATAGGGGTTCTTGTGTGATGATGAGGGCAGTTAAGGTGTAGTTTCCGCTTAGTATGACTACGGACAGGAGAATAATGGCTAGGGTTACTTCGTAGGAGATGGTCTGTGATACCGCCCGTAGTGCACCGATTAGGGCGTACTTTGAGTTTGAGGCCCATCCTGATCATAGGATTGAGTAGACTGCTAGGCTAGATATTGCCAGGAGGAAGAGAAGTCCAAGGTTCAGGTCTACAAGGGGGAAGGGTAGGGGGAGGGGAATTCAGATTGTTAGTGCTAGGAGTAGGGCAAGTATTGGGGTTGTGAGGAATAGGAGGGGGGAGGAAGTGGAGGGGCGGATTGGTTCTTTGATGAATAGTTTGACCCCGTCGGCGGCAGGCTGGAGTAGTCCGAATGGGCCGACGATATTTGGGCCTTTTCGTGATTGTATGTAGCTTAGGATTTTTCGTTCAACTAGGGTTAGGAATGCTACGGCAACTAGGATGGGAATTATATAGGCAAGTGTTATAATGAGGTAGGTGGGGGGAATATTTAGTCAGGTCATGGGGGGAGCTAGAGAGAGGATTTGAACCTCTGGGGTAAAGGGCTTAAGTCTTTTGCATTTGCCTGGCTCTGCTACACTAGCAACCTTTTTCGTTGGGGTGGAGGGTTGATCCTTTGGTGATTTAGTAGAGGGCATCACTTGAGGGGGGGGCGTGCTGGGGGTATTGGCCCCACCTTTCCGGTCCTTTCGTACTGGGGAAGGTTGGTCATAGATAGAAACCGACCTGGATTGCTCCGGTCTGAACTCAGATCACGTAGGACTGTTAATCGTTGAACAAACGAACCCTTAGTAGCGGCTGCACCACTAGGATGTCCTGATCCAACATCGAGGTCGTAAACCTCCTCGTCGATAGGGGCTCTTGGAGGAGATTGCGCTGTTATCCCTGGGGTAGCTTGGTTCATTGATCAGATTTACTGGGTCTGGGTGCTGTTAGCACGTTGAGAGGTTGCTCTCGGTTAGGGGATTTGGCCCTATTTTTGGAGGATCTGTTTTTCTCCAAGGTCGCCCCAACCTAAAAATGTTAGCCAGTGTTTTGGGTGGTGGGCCTGGGTGGGTTTGTGGGTTGGGTGGGGTGGCTATTGATTTTGAAGTTCCACAGGGTCTTCTCGTCTTATGTGTTTATCTCTGCTTTTGTACAGAGAGATCAGTTTCACCGATTGTCTACAGGAGACAGTTAAGACCTCGTTTAGCCGTTCATACAGGTCTCGATTTATGGGACAATTGATTGCGCTACCTTTGCACGGTTAGGATACCGCGGCCGTTAAACATGGTGTCACTGGGCAGGCATCACCTTCAATACTTGTTTGGCTGAAGGCTATGTTTTTGGTAAACAGTCGGGCCTTGGGTTTGCCGAGTTCCTTTTGTAGACTTTAATCACTCCAATGTGCGCCCCTGGGTTGGATTAACAGGGTCTATGCAATGGGGGTGGTTATTATTGGGGTTCTGCTGTTAATGGTATGTAGGCTGGCGCTTGGGGGGACATGGTGTCCTGGTTACTCGTTCTAGCATTGATTCATCTATTGTTATAGGTTGGCCTGCTATGGATGTAGGGAGTCTCACTGGTTTTTGGGGTTTTTGGTTGAGGGAGCTTTGACGCAATCTTTGGGGGTGGCTGCTTTAGGGCCCACGGGGTTAGGTGTATGGTGGGGTTATCCGCTGATAGAGGTTGTGTCCTTTTTTAAAGGGGCTGTACCCCCTTTAAATAGCCCTTAGCTATTACATTTGGGTTGTCTTGTCTGGGGGGAAGGGGTGGCTAAGGGGGAACTTAGATTCGTTTTGCAGGCAACCAGCTATCACCCAGCTCGGTAGGCTTTTCACCTCTACTAACAAGTCATCCCACTCTTTTGCAACAGAGACGGGTTGGCTCATGATAGCTGCTTGTGAGTAGCTCGCTTGGGTTTCGGGATGGCAGGCTTAAGTTCACTTTGCCTGGTTGTTCTTGCTGGATCATGATGCAAAAGGTACAAGGGAGTATCTTTGCTATGCGGTGCTTAGTTTTTCATTGCTATTTCATCTTTCCCTTACGGTACTGTCTCTATGGCGCCCAGGTTGTACTTTTCTATCGCCTATACTGAGTTAGGGGTAATGTTTTAGTTGGGTGAGGGTAGTGGATTCTTGGTTGTGGTTGGTGGGGCTAGGGTGGGCTTTCAGGGTGATCTGTGTRTGGTAGATATCTTTCAGGTGTAAGCTGAATGCTTTGTGTTGTAGCTACACCCCGGTTTGCTAAGTGCACCTTCCGGTACACTTACCTTGTTACGACTTACCTCATCTTAAGCGGTTGGTTTTATTAGTTAGTGTATTTGTGGGCTTTGTGAGGAGGGTGACGGGCGGTGTGTACGTGCTCTAGGACCGGTTTAAAGGAGGCTTGGTTATCCTGCTTTACTGCTAAATCCACCTTCTGGGGGCGGGTTTCAGGCCCCCTTCCGTTGGGCTGTTCTATTTTAGAAAATGTAGCCCATTTCTTCCACTTCATAGGCTATACCTTGACCTGTCTTATTAGCGGGTTGTGGGCTGTTGGGCTCACTGTTGCGCTCTCATGAGGTGGGCTGGCGACGGCGGTATGTAGGCTGTGTTGGCGAGAAGTGGTCGGGTGAATCGTGGGTTATCGATTATAGAACAGGCTCCTCTAGGTGGGTTTAGAGCACCGCCAAGTCCTTAGAGTTTTAAGCGTTTGTGCTCGTAGTTCTCGGGCGGATGTTCGTGGTTGGGGGGCATCAAGATTTAGGGCCAGGCATAGTGGGGTATCTAATCCCAGTTTGTGTCCTGGCTTTAGTGGGGTGGAATGGGTCGTGGATGTTAAGATCGTCTTCAGGTTGGGCTTAGGGGTGCCTTGAGCTTATGACAGCTTGGGCATGGTTTGATCTTAGTTTGGTGTGATAGTTTGAACCCACTCTTTACGCCGTGTATGGTTAACTTGGGTTTCTTGTATGACCGCGGTGGCTGGCACAAGATTTACCAACCCTGGTTGCTCTAACTAAGTCAGGCTTTCGCTTATTGCTTAATGTTAATTACTGCTGAGTACCCGTGGGGGTGTGGCGTGGCGTGGCGTCTTAGGCTACGGTGGGTGGGCGTGCCTGATGCCTGCTCCTCGTGTCTTAGTAAGGGGTTTGGGGCATTTACACTGGGGTGCGGATACTTGCATGTATATGTTGAGCAAAAGTTAACGATAAGGTTAGGACTAAGTCTTTTGTCCTTGGGGTGGTGGTGCCCATCTTGGTATCTTCAGCACCATGCTTTGATTTAAGCTACAGGGAC